TTTTTCGAAAAAAAAAAGGGAGGGTTCAAATCATTTTTTTTCGACATGAGTGTTCTCTATCGAAAACAATTTCCAACTATTCATTTTTCATTTTGAACCCATTTATCTATTAACATAGTAGTAGAAAGAGTACTTTGCTGCATCCGGACTTCAAACAGTTTAGCTTTAACCATATTAAATTAATGGCCCCACGTTATTGGTTGATAGAGAATCAAAGTCTATTTACCAATGAACCGCGAAATGCTATGGTTCTTAACGATTTTCTTATTAATTTATTCATTTATTAATTTATTCAGAAGTAATTCGCAGGACCATGCACCTTTTCTTTCCTAGTTAAACCGAAAAAAAAAAGAGGTCATCTGGTTCAATCCAGCGTATTCTTGAAATAAACAACTCGCACACACTCCCTTTCCAAAAAAAATCAATACACCAAGAACTACACTTAGATTTATTAGATTTGTTGCTAAAATATCGGTATTAAACCCGAAGCTCCCGGCGGATGGCCAGTGACCAAAAGAAACGAAAGAGTCGGTTATAGTTTTCATATGGATCTCCTCTTATTTTATAGATATAGACAGATTAATTAAATTATCTTTTTTATTCTATATATTTCTATTTTTCTATATACATATTTATATTGATATTTTCTATATTATTGTTCTTTTATGCATTTATCTGTATTCTATTCATTTAGTTACCTTTTTTCGGTAATTAGAAATTTAGAATTTCTAATAAGAACAATATTTATTATAATTTGGTACTAGGTCTCGTGTTAATTGCGAATTTTTATTTGTCCTGCAACACTTCCTAAAAAAGGTTTTGATTGGACTAAGAAGGGGGAAGGAAGAAAGCGAGTTCGTTCGTATACTACTTCCTCATTCTCAAATCAGTCCTTCCCATACCATAATTGTTCCACTAAAAATAAATAAAGAAAAATAAATAAAGAAAAATAAATAAAGAGTTAAATCTTGATATAATTTGAAAAAGCAAGCATCAAGCACAAGTCAATAAAATAAAAAAATACGTATTTTTAGGATTAAACAAAAGGATTCGCAAATAAAAGTGCTAATGCAACAACCAATCCATAAATTGTTAAAGCTTCCATAAAAGCCAGACTAAGTAATAAAGTACCTCGTATTTTTCCCTCCGCCTCGGGCTGTCTCGCAATACCTTCTACAGCCTGGCCTGCAGCAGTACCTTGACCAACCCCGGGTCCAATAGAAGCAAGCCCAACGGCCAACCCAGCAGCAATAACGGAAGCGGCAGAAATCAATGGATTCATAATAAATTCCTCGCAACAAAATAAAGAAATGGTTAATGATACAATCAACCAATAAACTATGACTTAATTATTTCAGCGATAAGATTTTCATACAGTCGAAACAACTCAAAATTTCAAATTGAAGTAATAAATAATATTATTAAATCATTAGAATTACTTCGATATCTGATATTTATTTTTTATTTTTAGTTTCTGCCCATTGCGTTTTTGTGAATTCATACAACCTTTTGTTTTTTCATTTCTTTCTTTATTCCGAGCCATTCTTTGAATTCAAACTCTTCGCTCCTTTTCGGGATTGAATTTCTTTATTCAATATTCAATTCACAATTACAGTTTTACAACCGAAAAGAAGGACTTTTATTGGAATCTCGATCTAAACTCCCAGTAATATGGCCGATTAGATATATCTTTTAACTAATACTAATATATAACTAGTTAATGCCTAATATTCCATATACATGTCTTTCGTCCATAACGTAAACCAACTATTCGTTTCGTATCTTAGATTCAATCGGATTATAAAATCATTTTTCAAAACATCTACACAGGAAAGTTGGCTTATAGCCATTATATATTTCCCTACATCTAGTTTGACCCCGCTCTGCTAAACAACCCATTTTTTTTTGTAATCTGTAAACTTTTCTCTTCCTTTTATTTATCATTATCTCAGATGGATAGAATCAATCTAAATGGACACTAAACGGACGAATTCCTTAGGCTGAATCATTGTAAATCATTGTATAAAAATATAAGTGATCTAAGTTGATGTAATTGATTATTTATTAATATTCAATATTTTGTTTTGGTCAATCGGTGAATTGAATAAAAAACCCGACTGAAATGGGAATGGCTCTAGAAAAGTCTAATCGCATATTGTAAACAAATCAAATAAAGAATTCTTATTCGGATTATGACTCCTAAAATTGGAATTGAATGAATAAAACAATCAAGACACTATCACTCTAAAGAGAATATTCATTGAATTGGAAGGGGGGCTAAATTGGTAAAATGAAGTTTAGGAAAAAGATCTTTTAGATCTCTTTCCTTTTTTTTTTACAATTCTCGAATATCGTAATCTTTTTTACTAGTCCTCGAGATCGTATAGACCCCTTTGTCTAGGTATGTTTATATTTATGTTCACCAAGGCGATTCTCTAAAAACTATTTCGAAAATTAGTCAATGATGCCCCTCCATGGATTCACCTATATAAGCCGCAGC